ATATTGGTTTAGAGGGGGTTTTCAGATAAAAATCCTATATCCTTTTCATTTGAAACCTTGGCACAGATCTAAGCTAGGACTCTATGATTCTGATAGAGATCTAAAGCAACAAGATGAATTTGATTCTTGTTTTTTAACAGTTTCGGGAATGGAAGCGGAATATCCTTTTGGTCCTCCTCGAAAAACACCTTCCTTTTTTGAACCCATTTTGAAAGAGATAGACTATAAATTGAAAGAGATAGACTATCAAGTCAAAATCAGAAAATTGAATTTTAGAGTTCAAAGAATTTTAAAAAAAATAAAAAAGACAGAAGAAAAAGCATTTTTGTTTGTAAAACGAATAAAAAAAGAACTTTTTAAAGGAAAGAAAATTCCAGTATTTATATCGAGAGAATTTATACCCAGAGAAATATATGAATCAAGTAAAACTCAAACAGAAAAAGATTCCATAATCAGCAATGAGATAATTTATGAATCACTTAGTCAAATTCGATCTACAGGTTGGACAAATTATTCACAGGCAGAAAAAGAAATGAAACATAAGATTGATAGAAGAAACACAATCAAAAATGAAATAGAAGAAATGAAAAAAAAAAAAAAAAAAGAAACGCCAGGAATCAAAAAAAAGAAAAAGAAGAATGCAGAATCATCCCCAAAAATTTTGAAAATATTAAAAAGAAAAAATATTGAATTAATAGTTCAATTTTTCATTGAAAAAATATATATAGATATCTTTCTATGTATCAGTAATATGCGAAAAATCCCTCTACAACTTTTTATCGAATCAACAAAAAAAATTCTTGATAATGATAAATACATTGACAATAAGGAAACAAATCCAGAAAGGATTAATAAAACAAAACAAAATAAAATTTACTTTATTTTGCCGATGACTATAAAAAGGGCTTTTGATAATCTTAGAAATAGTAAGCAGAAGTCAGATATTTTTTTTGATTTATCTTACTTGTCACAAAAATATGTATTTTTAAAATTATCACAAACCCAAATTCTTAACTTCAATAAGTTAAAATCTATTCTTCAATATAATGGACCGTCTTTTTTTCTTAAGACTGAAATAAAGGATTTTTTTGGAAGACAAGGACTATTCCATTCCGAATTAAGACATAAGAACCTTCCAAATTCTGGAATGAACCCCTGGAAAAACTGGTTAAGAGGTCATTATCAATACAATTTATCTCAGATTACATCGTCTAGATTAATCCCCCAAAAATGGCGAAATAGAATCAATCAATGCGATACGTCTCAAAATAAAGATTTAAACAAATGGTATTCCTCTGAAAAAGACCCATTATTGGATTCAAAAAAAAAACAAAATGTGAAAGTCTATTTATTACGAAATAAAGAGGATAATTTAAAAAAAAACTATAGATATGATCTTTTATCATATAAATATATTCATTCTGAAACTAAGAATAACTCCTATATTTATAGATCATCATTAGAAACAAATAAGAACCCAGAAAATTCCACTAGAAATAAAGAAAAATTTTTTAACATACTCAAGAATATTCCTATCAAGAATTCTCTAGGAAAAAGCGATATTATATATATGGAAAAAAATAAAGATAGAAAATTTTTGTGTAAAATTAATAAAAATATAAATATTAAGGTTGAACCTAATAAGGACCAAATAATGGATAAAATTCATAATAATGGTCTTTTTTATCTTCCGATTGATTCAAATTCCGAAATAAATTACAAAAAGGTATTTTTTGATTGGATGGGAATGAATGAAAAAATCTTAATCTTAAATTGCCTCATATCGAATCCGAAAGTTTTTTTCTTTCCAGAGTTTGTGATACTTTATCATAAATATAAAGAGAAACCTTGGTTTCTCCCAAGCAAATTACTTCTTTTAAATTTGAATATAAATCCCAATTTTAGTGGAAATCAAAATATCAACGGAAAGCAAGAGGAGTATTTTTTTAATTTTAGCCCATCAAATTCAAAACAATATTTTGAATTAAAGAATCAAAACAATATTGAAGAGTCTTTTTTAGAATCGATCGAAAAACTACAAATATTCCTTAAAGGAGATTTTCCGTTGCAATTAAGATGGACTGGACGGAAATTGAATCAAAAAATGATGAATAATACCCAGATATATGGTCTCCTACTTAGCCTGATAAATGTAAGAAAAATTACTATATCCTATATTCAAAGGAAAGAAATGAATCTGGATATAATGAGGAGGCCTTTAAATCTTACACAATTAATGAAAAACGGAATATTAATTATCGAACCTGCCCGCCTATCTCTAAAAAATGACGGACAGTTTTTTATGTATCAAATCATAGGTATTTCGTTGGTTCATAAAAGTAAGCACCAAAGTAATCAAAGATACCGAAAACAAAAAAACGTTGCTAAAAATACAGACAAAGAAAATTATGATTTGCTTCTTCCTGAAAAAATTTTATCGTCTAGACGTCGTAGAGAATTAAGAATTCTCATTTCTTTCAATTTGAATTTAAAGAATAACACTGGTGTGGATAGAAATACATTAGTTTACAAGGAGAACAAGATAAAAAAATGGAGTCAATTTTTGGATGAAAGTCCACATTTTGACCTAAAAAAAAATGAATTAATTAAATTCAAGTTCTTTTTTTGGCCTAATTATCGATTAGAAGATTTAGCTTGTATGAATCGCTATTGGTTTGATACCAATAATGGCAGCCGCTTGAGTATGTTAAGGATATATATGTATCCATGATTCAAAATTTTGAGTTTCCTATATATTCTGTTGTTCTATCAATCATAGTTTTCTGTCCGTGATTGAAATATATCCATGTTATATGCAACCAACCAAATGAACATATCCCCTGTCTTACATTAGGATACTGCAATAATAAGGAAATGACGTAGGAAATGGGAAATGGCGTATCAATTAAAGCTAGAAATTAATCAAGAGAATCTTCGTACTAAACTATTTGGTCTCGTCTTTTTGTATCACTATAAAAATGAACTCCAAAATCGGATTTATTAATATTAATGTTAATTTATAAAATCAGGAGTCTATAAAGAAATTCTGATTATTGTGTATACTACATTAAAATTTCTGACATTATTATTACTGCTCAATAAAATAAATATCTGTAAAAAGGGGAGTGTTAAATTATTTTATGGTAAAAAATTCATTTATTTCAATTATTTTTCAAGAACAAGAAGAAAACAAAGAAAACAGAGGATCTGTTGAATTTCAAGTAGTAAGTTTCACCAATAAGATACGGAGACTTACTTCACATTTGGAATTGCACAAAAAAGACTATTTATCTCAGAGAGGTCTGCGGAAAATTTTGGGAAAACGTCAACGGTTGCTGGCTTATTTGTCAAAAAAAAATAGAGCGCGTTATAAAGAATTAATAGGCCAGTTGGATATTCGAGAGAGAAAAACTCGTTAATTTGAAGAGTTAGGTTGAATTATCGCTTAAAGTTTGATGAACTTCTTTTCGCTTTCAGCAATTCATGGAAGAATGAATCAGGAAAAACCTATGACTGGATCAGCTACAAGAAAAGACCTCATGATAGTCAATATGGGACCTCACCACCCATCAATGCATGGTGTTCTTCGACTTATTGTTACTCTAGATGGTGAAGATGTTATTGACTGTGAACCCATATTGGGTTATTTACACAGAGGTATGGAAAAAATTGCAGAAAATCGAACAATTATACAATATTTGCCTTATGTAACACGTTGGGATTATTTAGCTACTATGTTCACAGAAGCAATAACTGTAAATGCACCAGAGCAATTAGGCAATATTCAAGTCCCTAAAAGGGCCAGTTATATCAGAGTCATTATGTTAGAGTTAAGTCGTATAGCTTCACATTTGTTATGGCTTGGCCCTTTTATGGCAGATATTGGGGCGCAGACTCCTTTCTTCTATATTTTTCGAGAAAGAGAATTGATATATGACCTATTCGAAGCTGCCACCGGTATGCGAATGATGCACAATTTTTTTCGTATTGGTGGAGTCGCTGCTGATTTACCTCATGGGTGGATAGATAAATGCTTGGATTTTTGCGATTATTTTTTAACAGGAATTGCTGAATATCAGAAGCTTATTACGCGGAATCCCATTTTTTTACAACGAGTTGAGGGAGTAGGCATTATTGGTGGAGAGGAAGCAATAAATTGGGGTTTGTCGGGACCAATGCTACGAGCTTCCGGAATACAATGGGATCTTCGTAAAGTGGATCATTATGAGTGTTACGACGAATTTGATTGGGAAGTCCAATGGCAAAAAGAGGGGGATTCATTAGCTCGTTATTTAGTACGAATCAGTGAAATGACAGAATCCATAAAAATTATTCAACAGGCCCTAGAAGGAATTCCGGGAGGGCCCTATGAAAATTTAGAAACCCGTCGCTTTGCTCGAGTAAAAGATACTCTATGGAATGAGTTTGACTATCGATTCATTAGTAAAAAACCTTCTCCGACTTTTGAATTGTCGAAACAAGAACTTTATGCGAGAGTCGAAGCACCAAAGGGAGAATTGGGAATTTTTCTGATCGGAGATAAGGGTGTTTTTCCTTGGCGCTATAAAATTCGCCCACCGGGGTTTATTAATTTGCAAATTCTTCCTCAGTTAGTTAAAAGAATGAAATTGGCTGATATTATGACGATACTAGGTAGTATAGATATCATTATGGGAGAAGTTGATCGTTAAAATGATAATTGATACAACAGAAGTACAAGCTATCAATTCTTTTTCTAGATTGGAATCCTTAAAAGAGGTTTATGAGATCATATGGATGCTTATTCCTATTTTTACTCCTGTATTAGGAATCACAATAGGTGTACTAGTAATTGTTTGGTTAGAAAGAGAAATATCTGCGGGTATACAACAACGTATTGGTCCTGAATACGCAGGACCTTTGGGAATTCTTCAAGCTCTAGCAGATGGTACCAAATTACTTTTCAAAGAGAATCTTCTTCCATCTAGAGGAGATACTCGTTTATTTAGTATTGGGCCATC